GGTTCTCTCGCGAAAATCGCGAGTTGCAGAGATGAGAACCATGAAAAGCAAGATCCCGAATAAGAAAACAGAAACCGAGGAAACCACAAGAGTGAAGACTAGTAGAGTCTCGTCTTTTGTCATTCTTTGCTCCTTTTTCACTCAATGATTCATTCGAATTTCCCGACCAAAAATTCTATATGTCTATTCTATGATATTTCTATATATATAGAATATGATATCTAATATGACACCCGATTTGTCAAAGGGATTGGATTGGTGACTTACCCATTCAGTGACTTTGGCACTGGACGTTCCAAAAACGGGTACTATCGGATCGGGTGAATTAGAGAATAGACAGAGATCCGTTGGCATTTCAGCCTTTCTTCTCCTTTCAGGGCCTATCCGAAAGAGAATCCAGTACCTCTTGGTCCTGAATATCAGAATAGGACGAACGAACCGGCCTCCGCGGATATCTTTGCTTCGGAACAAAACCCTGCAATCAAATAGATTGTCCCAAGGGCGCCATATTCTAGGAGCCCAAGTTATGCTATTGAAAATTCGTTCCTCTAGCAGTTCCGGTTTGACCATTCCGTTCCCTTTTTCAAACTCCACTTCTTTTCATATAGCAATCCCTGATCAAAGAGAGAACAATATCCATTTCAAAACATTTCTAACGGATTCCTTGGTTCGGACCGACGAAGTAATGGCACTCAATTATTATCAACCTGACTGCAATCTTTTTCTGTCGGTAAGGATTGCACCAGAGCACCTTCTACTTCTAATAGGCCATGAACTATAGATAGAGAAGAATCATTCTGAGCGAGTCCATAAGAAGCGACCCACTTTTTTTCATCGGTTCCGGGGGAAGACCAAAGATCTTGCGCGACCGGTCCGCCAGAAAAACTCAAAAGAGAAAGAAGTCTCGTTAATCTCTTCATGCTCGTTCCAAGTTCGAAGTACCCTTTGGCCAAAGAAAAACCCGCTTCCTGACACGATTGCCTCTTTATATAGATAGATTCTATGGGGTTATTACTTAGAAGTCTATTTTGTACAAGAGCCCCTCCTATCTGATAGAAAAGGGTCCCATGATCCCGAGCCGGTCTTACCTTGGCTCGCAAACCCCAAGTTTGTCTATGAAGAGCTAATCTAATTGTATTAGTTTCTATAATGGATTTCTTATGTGGAATACTAATGGATAGGGCCTCGTTGCTAAGTGCTACAAGATCTAGTGCACTGGAACTCGTGGTTATGGACCCGAATCCTTTAGTATGGAACATTGTCTTTTCCAAGTAAAAACCCCTAGTATATGAAAGAATGAAAAGGTGCTTTCGTTCTTGTGGAATAAGAAGCCCTCGTACCTTAATGAAAGGAAAATAGGAATTTTTCGTTAGGTATTTGACCAAATAGGATCGTCCAGTTCCTATAGAACCTATCACTAAAATACCCGATAGGGCTAAGCGGAACGAAAAGGGTTTTCCATGAGATGGTAAATGAAAACGATTAGCCCCACACGAGGTTTGGGAATAAGTGATTGTCTGATAATGAGCAAGGAATATACGTCTTTCTGCTAAAGAGGATCTATTAAACTCATAATTCATTAGATCCTTGTTATCAATGTCAACTAGGTATCATAAGTAAATGGATCCCGGTTGTTCAATCCTTTGATAACCAAGGTCATTCTTTGCTAAAGAGAAATGATCACTATGAGTCAGACTCAATAGAATTGGATCCATTCCAAATAGCGAGAATTAGGATTCTTGATCCCTCTCAATCTCTCTTTCAATTCGAGGATCCAGAGAGGTGTTTTCATAGTCATCTCCGAATATTTGCCATCTCCGAATATTTTCGATTTCATTTTTCTATGATATGTCTTTCTATATGAAAATTGGTTATTTACGATGTACGATGATCCCTGTTAAGCATCCATGGCTGAATGGTTAAAGCGCCCAACTCATAATTGGTAAATTTGCGGGTTCAATTCCTGCTGGATGCACGCGAACGGGAACGTTCCATAAGTCTATTGGAACTGGCTCTCTATCCATGGAATCTCATCCATCATCCATACATAACGAATTGGTATGGTATATTCATACCATAACATAAGAACAATAAGAACTCGAATTCTTATCGATACTGGAACTCAGAGCATAGGAGGGAAAGTCGATTTATGGATGGAATCAAATACGCAGTATTTACAGAAAAAAGTCTTCGTTTATTGGGAAAGAATCAATATACTTTTAATGTCGAATCGGGATTCACTAAGACAGAAATAAAGCATTGGGTCGAACTCTTCTTTGGTGTTAAGGTAGTAGCTGTGAATAGCCATCGACTACCCAGAAAGGGTAGAAGAATGGGACCTATTCTGGGACATACAATGCATTACAGACGTATGATCATTACCCTTCAACCGGGTTATTCTATTCCACTTCTAGATAGAGAAAAAAACTAAAGGAGAATACTTAATAATACGGCGAAACATTTATACAAAACACCTATCCCGAGCACACGCAAGGGAACCGTAGACAGGCAAGTGAAATCCAATCCACGAAATAATTTGATCCATGGACGGCACCGTTGTGGTAAAGGTCGTAATTCCAGAGGAATCATTACCGCAAGGCATAGAGGGGGAGGTCATAAGCGCCTATACCGTAAAATCGATTTTCGACGGAATCAAAAAGACATATCTGGTAGAATCGTAACCATAGAATACGACCCTAATCGAAATGCATACATTTGTCTCATACACTATGGGGATGGTGAGAAGAGATATATTTTACATCCCAGAGGGGCTATAATTGGAGATACTATTGTTTCTGGTACAAAAGTTCCTATATCAATGGGAAATGCCCTACCTTTGAGTGCGGTTTGAACTATTGATTTACGTAATTGGAAGTAACCAATTAGGTTTACGACGAAACCTAGAAATCGATCACTGATCCAATTTGACTACCTCTACGGGATAGACCTCAACAGAAAACTGTTGAGTAACGGCAGCAAGTGATTGAGTTCAGTAGTTCCTCATAGAAAATTATTGACTCTAGAGATATGGTAATATGGAGAAGACAAAATTGTTTGAAGCACGCACAGAACCGGAAGCGCCCCTTGTTTCAAAGAGAGGAGGACGGGTTATTCACATTTAATTTGATGGTCAGAGGCGAATTGAAAGCTAAGCAGTGGTAATTAAGACCCCCCGGGGAAAATAGGGATGTCTCCTACGTTACCCATAATATGTGGAAGTATCGACGTAATTTCATAGAGTCATTCGATCTGAATGCTACATGAAGAACATAAGCCAGATGACGGAACGCGGAGACCTAGGATGTAGAAGATCATAACATGAGCGATTCGGCAGATTTGGATTCCTTTCCTATATATCCACTCATGTGGTACTTCATCATACGATTCATATAAGATCCATCTGTCTAGAGATCGTCATATACATCTAGAAAGCTGTATGCTTTGGAAGAAGCTTGTACAGTTTGGGAAGGGGTTTTTTGAGAGAAAAGAAGAATCTACTTCAACCGATATGCCCTTAGGCACGGCCATACATAACATAGAAATCACACGTGGAAGGGGTGGGCAATTAGCTAGAGCAGCAGGTGCTGTAGCGAAACTGATTGCAAAAGAGGGTAAATCGGCCACTTTAAGATTACCATCTGGGGAGGTCCGTTTGGTATCCCAAAATTGCTTAGCAACAGTCGGACAAGTGGGTAATGTTGGGGTGAACCAAAAAAGTTTGGGTAGAGCCGGATCTAAGTGTTGGCTAGGTAAACGCCCCGTAGTAAGAGGGGTAGTTATGAACCCTGTGGACCACCCCCATGGGGGCGGTGAAGGGAAAGCCCCCATTGGTAGAAAAAAACCCACAACCCCTTGGGGTTATCCTGCGCTTGGAAGAAGAACTAGGAAAAGGAAAAAATATAGTGATAGTTTTATTCTTCGTCGCCGTAAGTAAATACGTAACTAGGAATATGGAAAATTGCATTTTTGGAATTTGCAATAATGCGATGGGCGAACGACGGGAATTGAACCCGCGCATGGTGGATTCACAATCCACTGCCTTGATCCACTTGGCTACATCCGCCCCTTATCCAGCTAAAGGATTTTTCTCTTTGTTCCATTCATCATTATTCTATTTATTCTGACCTCCATACTTCGATCGAGATATTGGACATAGAATGCCACTCTTTAAAATGGAAAAAGGAGTAATCAGCTGTGACACGAAAAAAAACGAATCCTTTTGTAGCTCATCATTTATTGGCAAAAATCGAAAAGGTCAATATGAAGGAGGAGAAAGAAACAATAGTAACGTGGTCCCGGGCATCTAGCATTCTACCCGCAATGGTTGGCCATACAATCGCGATTCATAATGGAAAGGAACATATACCTATTTACATAACAAATCCTATGGTAGGTCGCAAATTGGGGGAATTCGTGCCTACTCGGCATTTCACGAGTTATGAAAGTGCAAGAAAAGATACTAAATCTCGTCGTTAACTGAATTCAGAATAGAAAGATTCAAAATAAAAAAAAAACAAACAAAGGTAGGCGGGGAATAACCTTATTTATGACAAGTTTCAAACTGGTAAAGTATACCCCTAGAATAAAGAAGAAGAAGAGTGGGCTAAGGAAACTCGCAAGGAAAGTTCCAACCGATCGTCTACTTAAGTTCGAACGGGTTTTCAAAGCACAAAAACGCATCCATATGTCTGTTTTCAAAGCACAAAGAGTTCTTGATGAGATTCGCTGGCGTTACTACGAAGAAACTGTTATGATACTGAACCTCATGCCTTATCAAGCATCTTATCCCATCCTAAAGTTGGTTTATTCGGCAGCAGCAAATGCTACTCATTATAGGGATTTCGACAAAGCGAATTTATTCATCACTAAAGCCGAAGTCAGTAGGAGTACTATTATGAAAAAATTCAGACCTCGAGCTCGAGGACGTAGTTCTCCCATAAAAAAAACCATGTGTCATATAACAATTGTACTAAATATAGTAAAGAAATCTAAATAATCTTTAGATCCATCTAAGATTTCGATTCCCAGTAAAAAAAAAATAGAATAGAAAAATATGGGACAAAAAATAAATCCACTCGGTTTCAGACTTGGTACAACCCAAAATCACCATTCCTTTTGGTTCGCACAACCAAAAAATTATTCTGAAGGTCTACAGGAAGATAAAAAAATACGGAATTGTATCAAGAACTATATACAAAAGAATAGGAAAAAAGGCTCGAATAGAAAAATAGAATCAGACTCAAGTTCCGAAGTAATTACACATAATAGAAAAATGGACTCAGGCTCAAGTTCCGAAGTAATTACACATATAGAAATTCAAAAAGAAATCGATACGATCCACGTCATAATCCATATTGGATTCCCCAATTTATTAAAGAAAAAAGGAGCAATCGAAGAATTAGAGAAAGATCTACAAAAGGAAGTTAATTCTGTAAACCAGAGACTTAATATTGCTATTGAAAAAGTTAAAGAACCTTATAGACAACCTAACATTCTTGCAGAATATATAGCTTTCCAATTAAAAAATAGAGTTTCATTCCGAAAGGCAATGAAAAAAGCCATTGAATTAACTAAAAAAGCAGATATAAGGGGAGTAAAAGTCAAAATTGCAGGTCGTCTCGCAGGGAAAGAAATTGCACGTGCCGAATGCATCAAAAAGGGTAGACTTCCCCTCCAAACAATTCGCGCTAAAATTGATTATTGCTGCTATCCAATTCGAACTATCTATGGAGTATTAGGTGTAAAAATTTGGATATTCGTAGACGAAGAATAACTAGCCTTGTCTTCCCATTCTGTTCAGTGATAGAATAAAAAATGACAAGAGCCTTATTTTTCCTGAAATCCCTGAAAAAGAAGAAGAAATTCTACCTCTTTCTATAAGATTTAATGAAAATTGATAAATCTTTTAATATAATTGCTATGCTTAGTGTGTGACTCGTTAGTTTTTTCTTTAGAGTCGAAAATGGAGATTCAAAAAAATTGACTGAACCCTACTATAAATAGAAAAAGAAAAAAACTTAGTAATTATAGAAAATTAACTAATAACCAACCTATTGCTTCGTATTGTCGAGATCCTAACTAAGAAACAGTCACTATATGATACATCTATCATAAATGAGTAGATCTATCATATAGTTGTAGCAACTGCAATTTTTTCTCTAAAAAAGAAAATGGATTCTAGGTTGTGAAGCAAAACTAAAGGGATGTGGATAAAAGGAGGGATGATAGAAGGAAAGAATAGGAATAAGAAAGATATAGGATTCCAATATGTATGGTCTATGAGTTACATCATAAAAGGCAATGTGATAAAGCATCAATATAATAAAAATAACAGAGAATTCGAAATCGTAACTTGAAACAAGAAATACAAATTTAAAACAATAATAAAGAGCGGCCCGGGTTAATAAAACTGAGAAAATTGACTCGGAAAGAAATTTTTTGGAAGCTCCATTGTGGGATTCAGACCTAACCATTAAAGGAGAAGTAGTGGGAACGACAGAACCTATGACTGCATAGGATTTTATTGAAAAGAATCCTAATACTTCATTGGGTGGGATGGCGGAACAAACCAAAAAAATTGCCTTATTTGGTAAGGTTATAATATAAATTAACAAATAAGACAGGAAAGAGTAAATATTCGCCCGCGAAATATTTATTGAATTAGAATACTTTACCGCGATTCAATAAGAGTAAAAATAAGGAGATTTTTTGTTAAGAAAGATTACATTATCCATAAATATAGAATATAGATAAATAGACACACACATCTAGATATATTCTAGATCTTCTTTCTTGACTATATATTTATCTATTTTAACAAATTCAATATTCAATATTAAAAAAACCCTAACTTTTTCTATTATCTATTAATGTGCATCTATCCATAATATTTTGGAATATTATGGAATTAGAGAAATTTGCACGCTTTCTCATTTCATTCGCGAGGAGCTGGATGAGAAGAAACTCTCATGTCCAGTTTTGCAGTAGAGATGGAACTAAGAAAGAACCATCGACTATAACCCCAAAAGAACCAGATTTCGTAAACAACATAGAGGAAGAATGAAGGGAAAATCCTGCCGAGGCAATCGTATTTGTTTTGGTAGATATGCTCTTCAAGCACTTGAACCCGCTTGGATCACGTCGAGACAGATAGAAGCAGGACGAAGAGCAATGACACGATATGCACGTCGTGGTGGAAAACTATGGGTACGTATATTTCCCGACAAACCGGTTACACTAAGACCCACGGAAACACGTATGGGCTCAGGAAAGGGATCCCCCGAATATTGGGTAGCCGTTGTTAAACCAGGTCGAATACTTTATGAAATGGGCGGAGTATCCGAAACTGTAGCTAGAGCAGCTATCTCCATAGCTGCCAGTAAAATGCCCATACGAAGTCAATTTCTTCGATTAGAGATAGAGATATAGAACCCAAAAAAAGGAGTATTGAAGATAAAAAAACCAGGTTTTTCTTTCTGGAAAGACAATATTTCTTTCATCCTTTTGCATTGAAATAACAAATTGAAATCAAAATAATATGATTCAACCTCAGACCCTTTTAAATGTAGCAGATAACAGTGGAGCTCGAAAATTGATGTGTATTCGAGTCATAGGAGCTGCTAGCAATCAGCGATATGCTCGTATTGGTGATGTTATTGTTGCTGTAATCAAAGACGCAGTGCCCCAAATGCCTCTAGAAAGATCCGAAGTAATTCGAGCTGTAATTGTACGTACATGTAAAGAGTTCAAATGCGAAGACGGTATAATAATACGCTATGATGACAATGCAGCGGTTATCATTGATCAAAAAGGAAATCCAAAAGGAACTCGAGTTTTTGGCGCGATCGCCGAGGAATTGAGAGAGTTGAATTTTACTAAAATAGTTTCATTAGCTCCTGAAGTATTATAAATACTAGTAGGCAAGATATAGATCAAAGAAAAAATTAGTAGATTGTGTTTCACGTATATGCTTTAAAATCCAAAATAAAAAAAAAAAGAAAACATGTTGATTATAGAAAAATTAGGAGGAACCTAGAATTAGAGTCTTATGGGCAAGGACACTATTGCTGATTTACTAACCTCTATAAGAAACGCGGACATGAATAAAAAAGGAACAGTTCGAGTAGTATCTACAAATATTACCGAAAACATTGTTAAAATACTTCTACGAGAGGGTTTTATTGAAAGTGTTCGGAAACATCAGGAAAGTAACAGATATTTCTTGGTTTCAACTTTGCGACATCAAAAGAGAAAGACTAGAAAAGGAATATATAGAACTAGAACCTTTTTAAAGCGTATCAGCCGACCCGGCTTACGAATTTATGCCAACTATCAAGGAATTCCTAAAGTTTTGGGCGGAATGGGAATTGCTATTCTTTCTACTTCTCGAGGTATAATGACAGATCGAGAAGCTCGACTAAACAGAATTGGGGGAGAAGTCTTATGTTATATATGGTAATCGCCCCTCCTATAGTACCCGAATTCTATCTCGAACTTCCTATTTTTCAAATAAAAATACAACGTTTTTTTTTATTTGAAAATCAAAATAGAAAAATAGGAGAAAAAAAAATATGACAGAAAAAAAAAATAGGAGAGAAAAAAAAAACCCGAGAGAAGCAAAAGTCACTTTCGAAGGTTTAGTTACGGAAGCCCTACCCAACGGAATGTTCCGCGTTCGCCTAGAGAATGACACCATCATTCTGGGCTATATTTCAGGAAAGATCCGGTCTAGTTCTATACGAATACTGATGGGGGATAGGGTCAAAATTGAAGTAAGTCGTTATGATTCAAGCAAGGGACGTATAATTTATAGACTTCCCCATAAGGATTCGAAGCGTACCGAAGACTCGAAGGATACCGAAGATTTGAAGGATACCGAAGATTTGAAGGATACCAAAGATTCAAAGAATTAGGTTTTTCTTTTTTTTTCTAGGGTAATAAATTCAAAGTTCCAAAATTCAAGCGAAGAGACTTATTTTTTCCAAAGATTAGATTCATAGTTTAAGAAAGGAATACGGAAATATGAAAATAAGAGCTTCTGTTCGTAAAATTTGTACAAAATGTCGACTGATTCGTAGGCGTGGACGAATTAGAGTCATTTGTTCCAACCCGAAGCATAAACAAAGACAGGGGTAATCTTTCGAAAAAGAACTTTACTTTCTAAAAAGTAAAAAAAGTACCCGCGGAAATGTCCAAATTCCAAATAAAATAATTAAAGTAAAGGATATATTTTACCCTGAAACGGATATCTTTGTATCTTTTTTTCTTTTTGTTATTTCTAACTCATATTTATGAGATAATAAAATATGACAAAAGCTATACCAAAAATTGGTTCACGTAGGAAAGTGCGTATTGGTTTGCGTAGGAATGCGCGTTTTAGTTTACGGAAGAGTGCACGTAGAATAACAAAAGGAGTTATTCATGTTCAAGCTAGTTTCAACAATACCATTATAACTGTTACAGACCCGCAGGGTCGGGTGGTTTTCTGGTCCTCCGCGGGTACTTGTGGATTCAAAAGCTCAAGAAAAGCATCACCCTATGCTGGTCAAAGAACAGCAGTAGATGCTATTCGTACAGTGGGTTTGCAACGAGCAGAAGTTATGGTAAAGGGTGCTGGTAGTGGAAGAGATGCCGCATTACGAGCCATTGCTAAAAGTGGTGTACGATTAAGTTGTATACGCGATGTAACACCTATGCCGCATAATGGATGTCGACCTCCTAAAAAAAGACGTCTGTAAAAGAATTAAACCGCTTTCAAGAGAAATAAACGATTCAATGATCAAATAATAATACTAGTCTATTATGGTTCGAGAGGAGGTAGCAGGATCCACTCAAACACTACAGTGGAAGTGTGTTGAATCAAGAGTAGATAGTAAGCGTCTTTATTATGGTCGTTTCATTTTGTCCCCGCTTAGAAAAGGTCAAGCGGATACCGTCGGTATTGCCTTGCGAAGAGCTTTACTTGGAGAAATAGAAGGAACATGTATCACACGTGCAAAATTTGGGAGCGTGCCACACGAATATTCTACAATAGCAGGTATTGAAGAATCCGTACAAGAAATTTTACTAAATTTGAAAGAAATTGTATTGAGAAGTAATCTCTATGGAGTTAGAGACGCATCAATTTGTGTCAAAGGTCCTAGATACATAACTGCTCAAGATATCATCTTACCCCCTTCCGTAGAGATCGTTGATATGGCACAACCTATAGCTAACTTGACAGAGCCCATTGATTTCTGTATTGAGTTACAGATCAAGAGAGATCGCGGATATCACACGGAACTCAGAAAGAACTCTCAAGATGGAAGTTATCCCATAGATGCTGTATCCATGCCTGTTCGAAATGTGAATTATAGTATTTTTTATTGTGGGAATGGAAATGAAAAACACGAGATACTTTTTCTAGAAATATGGACGAATGGAAGTTTAACCCCTAAGGAAGCGCTTTATGAGGCTTCTCGTAATTTGATTGATTTATTTCTTCCTTTTCTACACGCGGAGGAAGAGGGCACTAGTTTCGAAGAAAATAAAAACAGGTTTACTCCACCCCTTTTAACCTTTCAAAAAAAATTAACTAATCTAAAGAAAAACAAAAAAGGAATTCCATTGAATTGTATTTTTATTGATCAATTAGAATTGCCTTCTAGAACGTATAATTGTCTCAAAAGGGCCAATATACATACACTATTGGACCTTTTGAGTAAGACTGAAGAAGATCTTATGAGAATTGACAGTTTTCGTATGGAAGATGGAAAACAGATATGGGACACTCTAGAGAAGCATCTCCCAATTGATTTACCTAAGAATAAGTTCTCGTTTTAAATCCATTGCAATTTTTTCCTCTTCTTCCTTTTCGAGTTAGAATAAAAAAAAAGAAAACAATTTTGCATCTTTGGCACAATCTATATTTTCGCGAAATGGATCATAATAAAATGGATTTTAGGTATCTAGGGAAGATTCACTTGGAAGTAACTATTTCCTAGATACCTATGCACGGTACTTCACGGTTGAATGAATCAACCTGAAAAATCCCTAAAAAAGACCTAAAGTTAAGGATTTTTCAATGGGTAATGTTGCTCCAATACCTAACCAAAGAGCTACCGCAGTACCGATTAAAAAGACTGTCGTAGCTACTGGGCGACGAAATGGATTTTGGAATTTATTGACATTCTCTAGAAAGGGTACTGTCAATAAGCCCGTTGGCACAGAAACCATTAAGAGAACGCCCAATAACTTATTGGGTACTGTACGGAGTATTTGAAACACGGGAAAGAAGTACCACTCGGGTAATATTTCCAGAGGAGTTGCAAACGGATCCGCCGGTTCACCAATCATTGACGGCTCAAGAACTGCTAAACCTACATTACATGCAATAGTACCTAGAATTACTACTGGAAAAATATATAAAAGATCGTTGGGCCACGCGGGTTCCCCGTAATAATTATGTCCCATCCCTTTAGCTAATTTTGCTCTTAATACAGGATCATTTAAGTCAGGTTTCTTTGTTATTGGGATAGGTGAATTCTTTAGGATCCATCCCCCAAAGGAACCGGACATGAGAATTTTTCATCATCCGGCTCGAGCAAGAATGAAAGAAAAAAGACCGTGGAAGATCCATAATAGAATAAGGTATATAATGACTCAATGACTCTAGGTAAGAAAAGCTTTATCAGATTCTCTTTTCCGAAGTTGCACCTACAACTACTCATTGAAAAGAATCCTATTCTTATGGGTAAATGCTCAATATCCAAGTGGGCTTGCAAATTTGATCATGATCAATTGCTTTGTGGATTGTCTCATGTCTCTTGATTAGTTGGTGTTTATCCCCTCAATATCGCAAATTTCTTACGTCCAAACAAAGTATTTACTTGTTACTAATAAAAAATCCAAAAGTCTAGCCTACGTTCTTCCTTAGATACCTTCTTTTACTCCGATAGTATTGCGGATCGCAATCGATGCAAAGAAAATGAATGCATTTCCATACTATAATAAAAAAGTAAGTGTAATAAATAGAGAATTAGATCATGTGATATGACTTATTCCATTTCTACTCTATGGGATCTTACGGAGCCTGTTCATGGATGACATGGTCGGGGTATGATCATAGAAAATATTCTCCTCAAGTGAACCAGCCTATCCTTCCTAGATAGGGGACTTACGTGTTGATTGGATGCGGAGACACCTTTGGTTGTGAATTCTAATGTGGCAGATCCAATTCTTTATCTGCATGGCCAAATCAATAATTCAAGTCACACACTCCCATAATCCGCCTTATTTTCTTTCGTAAAATTAACTTCAACTATTTGTATCAAAATACTTCGGAGTTGAAGAAAAGTATCCAAATGACATGTCTTATTTTACAATAACCCATGTTTGTAGCAATGAAATACCACAACCTACCCGATATGATATATGAGAATTAGAATTATCTTTCTCTATGATATGCCTTCCCTATAAAGGACCCGAAATACCTTGCTTACGTATCATTGGAAAGTGCATTAACATAAATACGGCGGTAAGCAGAGGCAGTACAAAAGTATGTAAACTATAAAAACGAGTCAAAGTGGATTGGCCCACACTAGCACTTCCACGCAATAACTCCACTAAAGGCGATCCTATTACCGGAATCGCTTCAGGTACACCTGTCACAATTTTGACTGCCCAATAACCAATTTGATCCCAAGGCAAAGAATAACCAGTTACACCAAACGATGCAGTCAATACAGCCAAAACCACACCTGTGACCCAAGTTAATTCGCGGGGTTTTTTAAATCCACCTGTGAGATACACACGAAATACGTGCAGGATCATCATTAGAACCATCATACTTGCTGACCATCGATGAACTGATCGGATTAACCAACCAAAGTTGGCCTCGGTCATTATGTATTGAACCGAGGAAAAAGCCTCTGTAACGGTTGGGCGGTAGTAAAAAGTCATAGCAAAACCTGTAGCGACTTGTACTAGAAAACAAGTAAGTGTAATTCCCCCTAAACAATAAAATATGTTGACATGAGGAGGAACATATTTACTAGTTATATCATCCGCAATTGCCTGAATCTCAAGACGTTCCTCAAACCAATCATATACTTTATTGAGATAGGTAACTAACCCGAGTCCCCCTCCGAGAACCGTATATGAAAATTTCATCTCGTACGGCTCAAGCAGAAACACACAAATTTTCAACGGATATTAGAAAAAAAAGGGTTCAAAACTTCATCAGCCACTGGATTGGGTCGATTTGCCTTGAAGATATGAAATAAGAAAAATCCAGAATTTATTCTTTGTGATGATAATGCCAAAAAATCTCAAGTTGGCTCATCTGTCTTCCTTTCTTTGCCTTATGTTGGTCATTAGAGGCCTCTTGACTTTTCTCTTCCCTATTTTGGATTTCTTTTTTTTTTTTTTTGCGTAATGCGGATTTACTCTTGTTTTGTTTTACTAGTAAATAAATAAATAGTAAATAAATAAAGCAAAAATTCTAGTAGTTTTCTGATAGAAATTATCTTGTTGCGATCCTATGAATCAGTTCAATTAAAACCTTAGATTCATACTAGAGCCACGATGATTGAGTCTCAAGCTAAACAAAAGGCAAGGGTTCTTCGAATAAGAACCGCTTGATGATCATTTATTGAATCGGTGTAATAACTCGACAAAATCAAGAGAAAAAAAAAGTTGTCTTTTGGGCAAACAAATTTGGAAGGAAGACATTTTCTTTTTTTATTAAAAACTACTTGAATTTTTTTCAGTCTGGTTGCGAGGTCTGAATAGTGAGTATGAATCATAGTTCCATTTTTTTTTCTTGATCCACTCTATCTATTTCGTGTTCCAGATACTAGAATAAATAATAAATATCCGACGAATTAGAATCATCTTGATAGAGATAACAGGCCCTTTCTATGTATTATCAATAGGATCAATTCTAACAAGTCACACACTCATATTCCAGAGATACCGAAACAAAAAAATTCCACGGTCGAACTACCAGAATGTCTAGAAATGTAGAGCTTAAAGTAGAAAGGCTTTTTTGGATGGAAAAACTATGACTTCGTAGTTTTAGTTAGTAGAAACCTAATTCATTAAAATTCCGTCCAGTAAAACAGAAGAATTATAAATTTCTAAAATGATAGATAGGAATATCGCGAATAAAGCCATTGCGACCCCCATAAAAGGAGTAGTCCCCCAACCCGGAGCTACTTTCCCATATTCCGAATTCAAGGGTTTCAATAAACTACCTGCGCGAGTTCGTCTTGGCCCAGGTCTAGAACTATCTTCAACGGTTTGTGTAGCCATAAATTCTATTTAATCATTGGTGTTGACTTTGTATACTATTCCGTTGTAGTTGTAAATACACGATCTTTTCGTAGATCCATTGTAATCTTGAAATTCTATAAAAATGGAAACAGCAACTTTAGTCGCCATCTCCATATCTGGTTTACTTGTAAGCTTTACTGGGTATGCCTTATATACCGCGTTTGGGCAACCCTCTCAACAATTAAGAGATCCATTCGAAGAACACGGGGACTAATTGAAGTAAGAAGTCTCCCAGATGGGGAGACTTCTTACTTCAATGAAATTATTTCATTTTTTTAGTCGGAACCTTAGGTGGTTCTCGGAAGAAGATAGCGAAAAAAATTATCCCTAAAGTCGAAACTAAAAGGAACGTATAAACCAATGCTTCCATAGATTCGATCGTGGTTTATTTACAATTATAACTTCCACACCTATTCATTTGTCATTTGGGATCATTTCCCATATAAAGAAAGAAAAAGAGTCAAAGAAAGGATGGGAGATGTTTCCCATGTCAAATCAAAAAAGAGAGATGAAAGATACCATAGCAATGTGGTATCAGACTGCCTGTCTCCTTGTAGTTGGATCTCCAACTTTTTGGAATGTTCCAAATTCCACTTGAGCATCCAAGTCTGGATCAATACCAGCAAAAACATCTCGGAACAAGGTTCTAGCGCCATGCCAAATGTGTCCGAAAAAGAAGAGCAAAGCAAAGGTAGCATGACCAAAAGTGAACCAACCCCTTGGACTGCTGCGAAAAACACCATCCGATTTCAGAGTAGCCCGATCTAATTCAAAAATTTCCCCTAATTGGGAACGCCTCGCATATTTTTTTACAGTAGCAGGATCAGAATAACTTACTCCATTAAGTTCGCCACCATAGAACTCCACCGTTACGCCTACTTGTTCAACACTATATTTGGATTCTGCTCTTCTAAAAGGAACGTCCGCTCTCACAATTCCCTCTTCATCTACCAAAACAACCGGAAATGTTTCAAAAAAAGTAGGCATACGGCGTACAAAAAGCTCGCGCCCTTCTTTATCTCTAAAGACGGGATGTCCTAACCATCCAACAGCTATTCCATCCCCATTGTCCATTGAGCCTGCTCTGAATAATCCCCCCTTTGCCGGATTATTACCAATATAATCATAAAAGGCTAATTTTTCGGGAATTTTAGACCAAGCTTCTGATAAACTAAGATTTTCGGCTAACCCATCGCTAACTCTTCGATATATTTCTTGCTGAAAGTATCCCTGATCCCACTGATAACGAGTAGGCCCAAATAATTCGATTGGGGTAGTTGCTGACCCATACCACATAGTTCCGGCAACTATGAAAGCTGCAAAAAAAACAGCAGCGATACTACTGGAAAGTACAGTTTCAATATTGCCCATACGTAATCCTTTGTATAGACGTTGAGGCGGACGGACACTAAGATGGAATAGGCCCGCTAATATGCCCAATGTACCCGCAGCAATATGATGAGAAGCTATTCCCCCCGGAACAAAAGGATCAAAACCTTCTACACCCCACGCTGGATTTACAGCTTGTACTTTTCCAGTTAGTCCATAAGGATCGGACACCCATATCCCAGGACCATACAAACCCGTTACATGAAATGCGCCAAAGCCAAAGCAAGCCACCCCTGCAAGAAATAAATGAATTCCAAAAATCTTGGGCAAATCCAAAGAGGGTTTTCCCGTCCGCTCATCACAGAATATTTCTAGGTCCCAATATACCCAATGCCAGATAGCTGCCAAGAAACACAAGCCAGAAAACACAATATGCGCACCTGCCACACCTTCATAACTCCAAATACCCGGATTCGTTACAGTTCCTCCTGAAATACTCCAACCACCCCACGAATTGGTTATTCCTAAACGAGTCATGAAGGGAATGACGAACATACCTTGTCTCCACATTGGATCCAGAACAGGATCAGAGGGATCAAAAACCGCTAATTCGTATAAAGCCATCGAGCCGGCCCAACCAGAAACTAGAGCTGTGTGCATTATATGCACCGAAAGCAATCGACCCGGATCATTCAATACAACAGTATGAACACGATACCAAGGCAAACCCATGGAAATACCCCTTTAGCAAAGAAAAATAGACACGATGTCGCTTTATTTTATCGCATTGGAAAAGACTATCCATATCCTATGTACCTAACCCCTTTAGGGGATTCTGTGTCAGAAAGCGTGAATATTTATTTCATTCCATTAAAAATAAGAAGCCAATTCTGTTCGTAAGAAGAAAGAGAAGCAGATCTATTCTATACTCGATAAGTGCCAATATGCAATGGGTAGCTTGGCCTATTTGGAAAAAAAACGAAGAATAGATCCCTATCCCTCTTTGTTTATCATTCCAATCACCGATTCTTTTTTCTTTATTCAATCTGTCTTACCTTCCTTATAGATATAACCTTTCAATCTATGTATTATTTCAATCTACGTATTAATAGAATCCATAGTATTCATATAGAATAAGAAAAAAAAAAAAGACAATAAACTGCGGATTCTTTCTTTCTCTTCCATTCTTACGTTTCCATATTAAAGTATAGTTTTCTTACTTAAATTTAATAATATTAATCTAATATGCCCATTGGTGTTCCAAAAGTACCTTACCGGATTCCCGGAGATGAAGAAGCGACTTGGGTTGACTTATACAATGTTATGTATCGAGAAAGGACACTTTTTTTAGGTCAAGAGATTCGTTGCGAGATCACGAATCATATTACAGGTCTCATGGTATATCTCAGTATAGAAGATGGAATTAGCGATATTTTTTTGTTTATAAACTCCCCAGGCGGGTGGCTAATCTCAGGAATGGCAATTTTTGATACGATGCAAACGGTGACACCAGATATATATACAATATGCCTCGGAATAGCTGCGTCCATGGCATCCTTCATTCTGCTTGGAGGAGAACCCACCAAGCGTATAGCATTCCCTCACGCGAGGATTATGCTTCACCAACCTGCTAGTGCTTATTATCGGGCAAGGACACCAGAATTTTTCCTAGAAGTGGAGGAGTTACACAAAGTTCGCGAAATGATCACAAGGGTTTATGCACTAAGAACAGGCAAGCCTTTTTGGGTTGTATCCGAAGACATGGAAAGGGATGTTTTTATGTCAGCAGACGAAGCCAAAGCTTATGGACTTGTCGATATTGTAGGGGATGAAATGATTGACGAGCACTGCGATACTGATCCAGTGTGGTTTCCAGAAATGTTTAAGGATTGGTAGTGGTCGCATTTCTTGTAAATTTATTTCAAACCTAAATTCAGGTTTTCTGCGATTTAATAGAAAATAGAAATACTTCATGATGATCAATCATCAGGTTAAGATCGATCTAAACCAATCCTTTTTTTCTATATACATACGACATGCCAACGGTTAAACAACTTATTAGAAACGCAAGACAGCCAATACGAAATGCTAGAAAATCGGCCGCGCTTAAGGGATGTCCTCAGCGTCGAGGAACATGTGCTAGGGTGTATGTGTGACTCGTTCAGATCATGAGTTCAAACAAATAAGACAATTTTGGAAGTATCCATGATCGGTACCAATGAATAGGATAGAGAAGCTCTATCCTAGATTTCTATGGTAATATGGAATTTCTGGTTTCCTTTGGTGCAAATCCAATCATCTAAATTGGAAATAAGAAGCAATTCCCCCATTGGTAGAGAATGGTTATCCATTAAGCGGAGGAAATAGTAATAAAAAGAAAAAGGCTTATGCTCCTTTATCTTAAAAGAACGGACTAACAGGGTCAGCTACTTAGCCAACTTTCATAATTAAATGCCGTCACTGTATGGATAACTCTTATTGTGAAAAGAGCTATTTACTCTATAATGGATAGGTAGAGCCAAAGAATGTGAACTATACAAGTTCACAATACCTTTTGATGAAATGAAAGAAAGGGCTCCGGTGTATAGAGAGGGCCTCACCGTTTAAAAGGGAACCATAGAAACGATGGAACCCACTATTTTTTTGAGTATCGTTAGAATTTGTTATTTCTATGCGAAATAACTGAAGGGAATAGAATAAAAAATCGTGGTTGGGAAGGTTACAGTAGCAAAAGCCATTGGAATTAATATTTTATATATCGGAATAATTCGTTTTGTTATTAATGGGAAAAAGGATGGCTAAAAGAAGAGAAATCATTAGTTATTCATTAAGGTTAATTTGATTCAATGACCAGAGTTCCGCGAGGATATATAGCTCGGAGACGACGAACAAAAATGCGTTCATTTGCCTCAAACTTTAGAGGGGCTCATTTAAGACTTAATCGAATGATTACTCAACAAGTAAGAAGAGCTTTTGTTTCCTCTCATCGAGATAGAGGCAGGCAAAAGAGGGATTTTCGTCGTTTGTGGATCACTCGGATAAACGCAGCAACGCGGATATATAAAGTATTCAATAGTTATAGTAAATTAATACACAATCTGTACAAGAAGGAATTGATTCTTAATCGTAAAATGCTTGCACAAGTAGCTGTATCAAATCCAAATAATCTTTACACGATTTCCAATAAAATAAAGATCATCAATTAAATGGATAAAAAAGTAATATACAGGAATAATTAAAACCGAATTCCCGGAGAGGGAACTCCGGGAAGATACAATAAATTAAGATTAAGTGGTAAGAATCAACGAGCATGTTGCAATAAATAAAAAAACTATTTATTCTTCCCCATTTTTCTTTCTTATAACAAACACAAGAATCAAAACTGGATTACTTTCCTTATATATAGGTCTGGCCCTTTCGAATAAAACATCAACAATCGGAACTTAAGTTCCGATTGTTGTTTCTTAAATTCTGGTTGGAGTTTCTTAAGTTTCGATTGGAATTGAACTTTTGCGTTAATTGAGGAATATGTCTATTTTTTCTGGGTCTAGGACCAGTAATTATTGAAATTGACTGGGCTTGAAATTGCTTCTCATTCTCATAGTTACGAAATGGTAAGAAAGATAAAATACGAGCCTGTTTTATAGCAAGAGTAATTAATCGTTGTTGTTTCAAGGTTAATCTATTTATTCGTCTCGATAATATTTTTCCTTGTTCACTAATAAATCGATTAATTAAACTCATGTTTCTATAATCAATTGGATCCCCCGGGCCAATCCGAGGACGCCTACGAAAAGGTTGTTTGGATTTACGAAAAGGTTGTTTGGATTTACGAAAAGTTTGCTTGGACTTACGAAAAGTTTGCTTGGATTTTTGAAAAGTTTGCTTGGATTTACGAAAGGGTTGCTTAGATTTATGAAAAGGTTGTTTAGATGTATACATGATTTATTCTTTATTAAAAAATTGGAAAAAAAATGGATTTCTTTATTTTATTAATTTTGGATCCAGAAGAAGTAGTCTTTCTTTGGTCCATATATTATTTGATTCATATATAGTATATGAATACCCTCTATACATATGAAATAATATCTACCTGAAATCAAATGAGTTGATTTGTATTTTGTATTCTATCTATGTTCTATATATTAAATCTGTTCTTTGGAAAGATCGAACACACGATGCTCCTATTTTTTTATTTCGCCATGAGTCGTATGCTTGCGACAATAACGACAAAATTTTTTGAATTCTAATTGTCCAGGTGTATTGTGGCGATTCTTTTGAGTACTATATCTAGAAATCCCCGTCGATTCCTTATTGGCACCTTTTCGAACACAACTGATACATTCCAAAATAAGTCTGATTCTAACATCTTTCCCCTTGGCCATGAACCTCCTTTCTTTTTTGGATTGACTTAACTTAATTCTTCTACTTATTCTTTTATTCTTCTATTTTGAATCCGAAGAAGAAGAATAAAATCCATTAGAATAAAAAATTTTGGAAATTCTTAAATTAAGTAATAAAAAATGGAGAAATAATTAAAGAATACAATCCTTGTCGAATTAGCAAGGATTTTGCTTCGAAATCCTTTCATTTAAGTAGCCAGCCCAGCCTCTTTCTATGCTCTGATTTCTGAGGCCTGACTTAGCTTGGATACCGCTTTTAATTGAATTTCTGTTTTCCAAAATGGGATTTACCGAATTTTTCATGACTCTGAGGTTCAACCCAATCCATCTTTTCTTTCTTTTTCCTTCCTATACTAAAAAAAAAAGGATTGAAAAAGGGAAAATTTTCGTCATGTCACGAAGAATTCCTCGCATAGCAATAACTAGAATTAAAAAAAAGGGAATGACAAAGCATCTGGGAATAAACGATTAATTTCTATCAATAAACCTGCTAAAGCCCCAAACCATAGAGTACTTAGCACGGGTGCTACAGAGAGATATGTTTTTATATCCCGCATTGAAAATCCTCCTTCCTTATTGGAATACATATATGATCAGATACTCTTGCCCAAGATCTTTTGTATTTCTTTTGTTTATGCGAAATTCCTAACTAAAAAAACAAAATCAATATTCTATATAGAATGAACCGTATAGACGAGATTTTCCTATCCCTAAAAAAGAAAAAGATGACCTCTTCTTCCTATACATTACCAAGGAATAGTAATCTTTCTTTTATAGGTGAAATTAGATTCGATTTTAGATGTATACCATTCCTTGACTTGATTATATGAGACCAAAAAGAAGAAATGACAAGAAGGTTCTATATAGATAGAGAAAGAGAAGAAAATTACGATGTGGAAAACAAGACAGGAATTGTGTACAATGCCATTGTACAACAATTTGGAAAAGGGATGTAGCGCAGCTTGGTAGCGCGTTTGTTTTGGGTACAAAATGTCACAGGTTCAAATCCTGTCATCCCTACCTATTACTTCTTTCTTCTTTATGGGCAGTAGTGAGGAGATCAATTAAAGTGGGTATAACTTGAATTTGTGGATACTATACGTACGTGAGACACGTTAGGAGTAGAAAAGGGTTTTCTTTTTGAATGAAAGCGCTCTTAGTTCAGTTCGGTAGAACGCGGGTCTCCAAAACCCGATGTCGTAGGTTCAAATCCTACAGAGCGTGATTCCATCTATCTTATGTCGAAGCAGAGTAAAATAACTTAACAAAACAAAGTTGAATTGCAACTCCAATTTGACCTCCTCTCTGGTCTGGAGGAGGTCAATCAAAAAAGAAATATTACTCAATCAAAGATCCAACTGATCCCCACGCCTGTATTGCAAATACGCAGTCACGAATAATCCCGCTAAAGTAATAGGAATTAGGCCTAAGACGATTCCAAATAGAAAAACTTCAATCATTTCGATTTGTTCGAGGGGATAAAAAAAAAGAGGTACGATCTATCCCTAAATAGTAGTCTAAATTATCCACGAATCTCAATGACCAAGAAAAGAATTGGTAATTAGTGTGGAAAAGAGTCGTAGAATACCAGGAATCCAAAAGAAAGATTTTTCTTTTCTGACTTATTCATTCAATTCATTTCAAATAAGACGTATCTTGTTCAAACCAATAAATAGAGCTGGGGTTATAGTTAAAGCAGCCAGTAGAAAACCGAAATAACTAGTTATAGTAAGCATGAAAGGGTTAAATTCCATTTATTTTTTTACTACACTACATATGTTGGTAAAGCACTTACCTAAGTTATGGAAAATTCAGAATTCATCGGTTATTTTAGATAATACTAAAAAACAAGATCGAGTGAGATACAGAAGTGTAAAAGAGAATCGATTCATCAGATGCGACATGAGTCCCTAATTCCGAATCAAGAGATTTGTTGTGGAATCTGTCAGTTGAGTAAAGTAATAATATTAAGAACTAGATCATCTAACCCCATTGAAAAATGAAATTGGATTTTCGGGAGAATTTTGGAATAAAAGATAAATAAAGAATTGAAACGGTCGAATATTCCCCTATTCCTTCTTATTTTAACTGATTGTATTCCATATGGAATAAGAGGAGAAGAAAAGCATTCCACGACCCCCCGAGGGGCCCCTTAAAAAAAGGAAAGCTCCTCCTTGAATTTACTTTATTTTTATTCCTTTTTCGAACCCCCAACCAAAGTTGATTCGAAGACGAGTCACTTCAATTATCCTTTTAAGTTTTATCTTCTGTCTTTCCCTATTTCATCTCGTAAAGTTCCACTCTTGCAGTTTAGTCAAGAAAGTTAGACCTAATCCAACAAATAAGGCAAGGATTGGTTACGAATCTTGATTCTTCAAAGAATGTTTTCTTTCTTTCATAACAGATTATCTACTATTCGATTTTCTATTTATTAGATATTATGCTAACCAATTAA